GCTAATGTAGCTTAAACAAAGCGTACCGCTGAAGACGGTAAGATAGGCTCTAATAAAGCCCCAATAGCACAAAAGTTTGGTCCTGGCTTTTCTGTCAACTCTAGCTAGATTTACACATGCAAGTATCCGCCCTCCTGTGAGAATGCCCACCCAGTTTTATGATCTAAAACAAGGAGCTGGTATCAGGCACACCCTATTAGCCCACGACGCCTTGCTAAGCCACACCCCCACGGGAACCCAGCAGTGATAGACATTACAGCAATAAGTGAAAACTTGACTTAGTTTATAGCTACAGAGAGCCGGTAAAATTCGTGCCAGCCACCGCGGTGATACGAAAGGCTCAAGCTGACAGCCCCCGGCGTAAAGCGTGGTTAGGGCACATTTAAATTAAAGCCGAACACCCCTTAGGCAGTTAAAAGCTTATAGAGGGATGAAGCCCACTTACGAAAGTAGCTTTATTTTTCCTGAACCCACGAAAGCTAAGAAACAAACTGGGATTAGATACCCCACTATGCTTAGCCGTAAACATTGATAGGATATTACAACCCCTATCCGCCTGACTACTACGAGCATGAAGCTTAAAAACCAAAGGACTTGGCGGTTCATTAGATCCCTCTAGAGGAGCCTGTTCTGTAACCGATACTCCCCGTTTGACCTCACCTCTCCTCACCCCTTAAGTCTATATACCACCGTCATCAGTTTACCCCGTGATGGACCAACAGTAATCACAAGCGGCACAGCCCAGAACGTCAGGTCGAGGTGTAGCTTATGGAGAGGAAAAGAAATGGGCTACATTCACTAACTTAGTGCATACGAACGACGCATTGAAACTCATGCGTACTGAAGGAGGATTTAGTAGTAAGTGGTAACTAGAGTGTGCCACTGAATTGGGCTCTGAAGAGCGCACACACCGCCCGTCACTCTCCCCAAAAGCCCGTAACTTAGATAATTAATAAGCCAACAACCACAACCAGGGGAGGTAAGTCGTAACATGGTAAGTGTACCTGAAGGTGCACTTGGAACAATCAGGGTATAGCTAAATAGTATAGCATTTCCTTTACACTGAAAAGTCATTTGTGCAAATCGAATTACCCTGAAGCCAACCAACTAGCCTTACCTTAAAAACAACAACACAACATTAACTAACCCCTAAAAACACAAACTCTTCAAACAAACCATTTTTCCCCCTGAGTATGGGCGACAGAAAAGGAACCACCAAAGCAATAGAAAAAGTACCGCAAGGGAAAGTTGAAAAAGAAATGAAACAAACCAGTTTTAGCTCAAAAAAGCAGGGATATTCCCCCGTACCTTTTGCATCATGATTTAGCCAGCATTCCTCAAGCAAAAAGTACTTTAGTTTGAAACCCCGAAACTACGGTGAGCTACTTCAAGCCAGCCTATCCATAGGGCCAACCCGTCTCTGTTGCAAAAGAGTGGGAAGAGCTTCAAGTAGAGGTGACAAATCTACCGGACCTAGTTATAGCTGGTTGCCTGAAAAATGAATTTAAGTTCAGCCTTTATGCTTCTCCCACCCCCAAAACCCCCCGCATACAATATTTTAACCCTGGCACCCCTGCCAACACAGAACCCACAACAGAAGCCTAAAGAGTTAGTCAAAGGGGGTACAGCTCCTTTGAAACAAGACACAACTTTTCCAGGCGGATAAAGATCATATACACTTAGGGCCTAGCCAATGTGGGCTTAAAAGCAGCCACCCTATAATTAACGCGTTATAGCCAAAGCAAAACACCACCCTTAAATTTCGATACCCCGATCTAACTCCCCTCGACCCCCAACCCATCAGGCCACTCCATGCCCCCATGGAAGTGACCATGCTAATATGAGTAATAAGAGAGCACCGCCTCTCTCCCCGCACACACATAACTCGAAATGAACCCCCACCGAAACTCAACGGCCCCAAACAAAGAGGGGACTTGGGCACCAAACAGCAACCTAGAAAACTCCCAAACATTTAACCCGTTAACCCCACACTGGTGTGCCCCTAGGGAAAGACTAAAAAAAGAAGAAGGAACTCGGCAAACAACAATGAGCCTCGCCTGTTTACCAAAAACATCGCCTCTTGCCAGAACAAAATAAGAGGTCCCGTCTGCCCCGTGACTATATGTTTAACGGCCGCGGTATCTTAACCGTGCGAAGGTAGCGTAATCATTTGTCTTTTAATTGAGGACCCGTATGAATGACAAAACGAGGGCTCAACTGTCTCCTTCTTTTAGTCAATGAAATTGATTTCCCCGTGCAGAAGCGGGGATAAGCACATAAGACGAGAAGACCCTATGAAGCTTTAGACACCCGGACATCTCCTGTTAAAACCCCCCAATTAAAGGACTAAAACCTATCGACCCATGTCCCCGTCTTAGGTTGGGGCGACCCTGGGGAACAAAAATCCCCCACGTGGAATAGTAGCCTAGCTACCCACAACCAAGAGCCACAGCTCTAAAAACCAGAATCTCTGACCATAAATGACCCGGCAATGCCGATCAACGAACCAAGTTACTCTAGGGATAACAGCGCAATCCCCTTTTTAGAGGCCGCATCAACAAGGGGGTTTACGACCTCGATGTTGGATCAGGACATCCTAATGGTGCAGCCGCTATTAAGGGTTCGTTTGTTCAACGATTAAAGTCCTACGTGATCTGAGTTCAGACCGGAGCAATCCAGGTCAGTTTCTATCTATGCTCTGTTCTTTTCTAGTACGAGAGGACCGAAAAGAAGAGGCCCCTACCAAAAGCACGCCTCCCCCCCAACCAAGGAAAACAACTAAAAAGACAAGGGGACATACCACTATACTAAAGATAATAGTACATTTTGGGGTGGCAGAGCAGGGACATCGCAAAAGGCTTAAACCCTTTAAACAGAGGTTCAAATCCTCTCCCCAATTATAGTTTACATCCTAATAACCCACATCATCAACCCCCTTACATTAATCGTCCCAATTCTACTAGCCGTGGCCTTCCTTACTCTTATTGAACGAAAAGTCTTAGGATACATACAACTACGAAAAGGACCAAATATTGTAGGACCTTATGGTCTCCTCCAACCCATTGCAGACGGAATTAAACTATTTATTAAAGAACCTGTCCGCCCTTCCACCTCCTCCCCCCTTTTGTTTCTTTTAGCCCCAATTATAGCACTAACCCTCGCTTTAATGCTGTGAACCCCCATACCCCTCCCGTACCCACTAGCCGACCTCAACCTAGGGATCCTCTTCATTCTTGCCCTCTCAAGCCTAGCAGTTTACTCTATTTTAGGATCAGGCTGAGCATCAAATTCAAAATACGCCCTAATTGGAGCCTTACGAGCTGTAGCCCAAACCATTTCCTATGAAGTTAGCTTAGGACTTATTTTATTAAACACAATCATTTTTTCAGGTGGATTCACCCTACAAACCTTCAACATTGCTCAAGAAGCAATCTGACTAATTATCCCAACTTGACCCCTAGCAGCAATATGATACATTTCAACACTAGCAGAAACTAACCGAGCCCCCTTTGACCTCACCGAGGGAGAGTCAGAACTTGTATCCGGGTTCAACGTAGAATACGCAGGAGGCCCCTTTGCCCTCTTTTTCCTAGCAGAATACGCCAACATCCTACTGATAAACACCCTGTCAGTCACCCTCTTTCTTGGCGCCTCACACGTCCCCTCCCTGCCCGAATTAACTGCCATCAACTTAATAACTAAAGCTGCCCTCCTCTCAATGGTTTTCCTATGAGTTCGCGCCTCCTACCCACGATTTCGGTATGACCAACTCATGCACCTCATCTGAAAAAACTTTCTCCCCCTAACCCTGGCTTTTATTATTTGACACCTGGCACTACCAATTGCTTTCGCAGGACTTCCCCCACAAACATAGCACGGAGCCGTGCCTGAAATTAAGGGCCACTTTGATAGAGTGGAACATGTGGGTTAAAATCCCCCCGACTCCTTAGAAAGAAGGGACTCGAACCCTACCTAAAGAGATCAAAACTCTTTGTGCTTCCACTACACCACTTCCTAGTAAAATAAGCTAACAGTAAGCTCCTGGGCCCATACCCCTGGCATCTTGGTGCAACTCCATCTTTTACTGAATGAGCCCCTACATCTTAACCACCCTCCTCTTAACCCTAGGACTCGGCACCACAGTGACATTCGCAAGCTCCCACTGACTTCTTGCATGAATAGGACTAGAAATTAATACCCTAGCAATTATTCCCCTGATGTCAAAAAACCACCACCCACGAGCAATCGAAGCAACCACAAAATATTTTCTTACCCAAGCAACAGCAGCCGCCACACTTCTATTTGCCAGCATAACTAATGCCTGAATCACAGGACAATGAAGCATCGATCAAATAACCCACCCCCTACCAACCGCCCTTATCACTTTAGCCCTCGCCTTAAAAATTGGACTAGCCCCCCTTCACACCTGGCTCCCAGAAGTACTTCAAGGCCTTGACCTCACTACAGGACTCATCCTAGCTACCTGACAAAAACTTGCCCCCTTTGCGCTTCTCCTCCAAATCCAACCAAACAACCCCACCCTCCTAACCTTCCTAGGCCTCACCTCAACACTAATTGGAGGATGAGGCGGATTAAACCAAACTCAACTCCGAAAAATCCTAGCCTACTCTTCAATCGCACACCTCGGATGAATGATTTTAGTCTTACAATTTTCACCACAATTAACCCTATTTACCCTTCTCATTTATATTACCATAACCCTATCAACTTTTATGGTCTTCAAATTTAATGAAGCAACAAACATCAACTCTCTCGCCTGCTCCTGAGCCAAAGCCCCCCTTCTCACTTCTTTAACCCCACTTCTGCTTCTATCTCTTGCAGGACTTCCCCCTCTAACAGGATTTGCACCAAAATGACTTATTATTCAAGAACTTTCAAAACAAGACCTAGCTCTCACCGCTTCCATCGCAGCCCTTTCCGCCCTTCTCAGCCTTTATTTCTATCTCCGCCTATCCTACGCTATAGCTATAACTATAGCCCCTAATAACCTAGTCAACACTACCCCCTGACGACTTTCTCCCCATCAAACAACCTTACCCACAGCCACAGCTCTAACAATTTCCCTCCTCCTCCTCCCCCTAACCCCTGCTACAATTTCAATTGTTCTACTTTAAGGAACTTAGGATAACAAACTAGTCCACGAGCCTTCAAAGCCCGTCGTGGGGGTGAAAATCCTCCAGGCCCTGTTAAGACTTACGGGACACTAACCCACAGCTTCTGCATGCAAAGCAGACACTTTAATTAAGCTAAAGCCTTTCTAGACAGGTAGGCCTCGATCCTACAAACTCTTAGTTAACAGCTAAACGCCCAAACCAGCGAGCATCCATCTACTTATCCCCGCCTTCTTATAAAAGCGGGGATAAGCCCCGGTAGACTCTCGTCTACTTCTCCAGATTTGCAATCTAGCGTGATAACACCCCAAGACTTGATAGGAAGAGGGCTCAAACCTCTGTGTGTGGGGCTACAACCCACCGCTTACTCAGCCATCCTACCCATTACAATTACCCGTTGATTTTTCTCAACCAATCACAAAGACATTGGCACCCTTTACTTAGTATTTGGTGCATGAGCCGGAATAGTAGGCACAGCTTTAAGCCTTCTTATCCGAGCAGAACTGAGCCAACCAGGCTCCCTCCTGGGAGACGACCAAATTTATAATGTAATTGTTACAGCTCATGCTTTCGTAATAATTTTCTTTATAGTCATGCCAGTCATGATCGGAGGGTTTGGAAACTGACTCATCCCCTTAATGATTGGGGCCCCTGACATAGCCTTCCCACGAATAAACAACATAAGCTTCTGACTTCTACCCCCCTCTTTTCTTCTTCTGCTAGCCTCCTCTGGGGTTGAAGCAGGCGCCGGAACTGGCTGAACAGTGTACCCCCCACTAGCCGGCAACCTGGCTCACGCAGGAGCATCAGTTGACCTGACCATTTTTTCACTCCACTTAGCAGGAATTTCCTCCATTCTAGGGGCCATTAATTTTATTACAACTATTCTTAATATAAAACCTGCAGCCATCACCCAATTCCAAACCCCCCTGTTTGTCTGATCAGTCTTAATTACAGCCGTCCTTCTACTTCTATCCCTCCCAGTTCTAGCGGCTGGTATTACGATACTCCTGACCGACCGCAATTTGAATACCACATTCTTTGACCCCGCAGGAGGAGGAGACCCTATTCTATACCAACACTTATTCTGATTCTTTGGCCACCCTGAAGTTTACATTCTTATTCTTCCAGGGTTCGGGATAATCTCCCATGTTGTAACATACTACGCAGGGAAAAAAGAACCCTTTGGGTATATGGGCATGGTTTGAGCTATGATGGCCATCGGCCTTCTAGGGTTTATCGTTTGGGCTCACCACATATTTACAGTGGGAATAGATGTGGACACTCGAGCCTATTTTACATCAGCCACAATGATTATCGCAATTCCCACAGGCGTGAAAGTATTTAGCTGACTAGCCACGCTTCACGGAGGTATTTTAAAATGAGAAGCCCCACTACTGTGAGCACTAGGCTTTATTTTCCTCTTCACCGTGGGGGGCCTAACAGGAATTATTCTGGCCAACTCATCTCTAGACATTGTACTCCATGACACATACTACGTAGTAGCTCACTTCCACTACGTCCTGTCTATAGGAGCTGTATTTGCTATTATAGCTGGCTTCGTTCATTGATTCCCCCTGTTTACAGGCTACACCCTTCACGCCTCATGGACTAAAGCTCACTTCGGTGTTATGTTTACAGGAGTTAACCTTACATTTTTCCCCCAGCACTTCCTAGGCCTGGCCGGAATGCCTCGTCGGTACTCAGACTACCCTGATGCATACACCATGTGAAACACAGTATCCTCCCTAGGATCTCTTGTCTCCCTAGTTGCAGTAATCATGTTCCTATTTATCTTGTGGGAAGCCTTCGTTGCCAAACGAGAAGTCCTGTCAGTAGAACTAACTGCAACTAACGTAGAGTGACTTCATGGCTGCCCCCCTCCACACCACACATTTGAACAGCCAGCATTCGTCTTAGTCCACCCGCAATAACGAGAAAGGGAGGAATTGAACCCCCATTTGCTGGTTTCAAGCCAACAGCATCACCATTCTGCCACTTTCTTCTTAAGACACTAGTAAATGAGAATATTACTTCCCCTTGTCAAGGGGACATTGAAGGTTAAAATCCTTCGTGCCTTACGAATGGCCCACCCTGCACAACTTGGTTTCCAAGATTCCGCCTCCCCCCTCATAGAAGAACTCCTGTACTTTCACGACCACGCCCTAATAATTGTTACACTAATTAGCGTCGTGGTCCTATACATTATTGTTACTATGATTTCCGCTAAAATTTACGACATGTATATTTTAGACTCCCAAGAAATCGAAATTATCTGAACCGTCCTCCCAGCCCTTATCCTCCTTGCTATTGCTCTCCCGTCCCTTCGAATTCTTTACCTGATAGACGAAATTAACCACCCACACCTAACAATCAAAGCCCTAGGCCATCAATGATACTGATCCTACGAATATACAGATTATGAAGACCTAGAATTTGACTCATATATGGTTCGTACCGAAGACCTAGTCCCTGGACACTTTCGACTCCTTGAAACAGACTACCGAATAGTAGTTCCCTCAGAATCGCCAATTCGAATGTTAATTACAGCTGAAGATGTTCTTCACTCCTGAACAGTCCCCTCACTAGGCGTTAAAATAGACGCAGTCCCAGGACGACTTAACCAAGCAACTTTCGTTGCCTCCCGACTGGGGGTTTTCTACGGACAATGCTCTGAAATCTGTGGAGCAAATCATAGCTTCATACCAGTTGTAGTTGAAGCAACCCCTTTAAATAATTTTGAAACCTGAACATCTGCAATAGCGTCAGACCTGTCGTTAAGAAGCTAAATTAGAAACAGCATTAGCCTTTTAAGCTAAAGATTGGTGCCTCGCAACCACCCTTAATGCAATGCCTCAGTTAAAGCCCTCTCCCTGGCTACACATCTTCTTACTTGCTTGAACAGCATTCCTTATTATTCTTCCCAGCAAAATTATTTCCTTCATCTACCCTAGCTCCCCAGACACCCCGGAAGAAAAAATAACATCAGATACCCCCTGAACCTGACAATGACAATAAGCCTATTTGAACAGTTTAAAGCCCCCTCCCTATTTCACGTTAGCCTGATTACTATTGCAATCATTTTACCAATTGCCCTTCACCTCTCCTCCTCCAACCGTTGATCAGAGAGCCGACACCTAACAGTACAAGCCTGGACTATTGTCCAAATTGTGCGGGATATCTTTTCTCCTATGAACTTCGGCGGACATAAGTGAGCTGCACTCCTCACCTCCCTTATGATCTTTTTAATCACCATAAACACCCTAGGCCTCCTTCCTTACACCTTTACCCCCACCACACAACTTTCCATGAATTTAGGATTTGCAGTCCCCCTGTGATTTAGCACAGTAGCTCTTGGAATACGACACCGACCCACAGAATCCTTAGGCCATCTCCTGCCAGAAGGAACCCCAACCCCCTTAATTCCTATCCTAATTATTATCGAGACAATTAGCCTGTTTATTCGACCATTTGCCTTAGGAGTTCGAATTACAGCCAACTTAACAGCAGGCCACCTTTTAATTCATCTAATTTCAGCAGGAGTTTGAGCCTTACTATATATAGCACCCCCTGTTGCCCTCATTTCAATAGTAGTCCTGTTCCTTCTATCAATTCTTGAAGTAGCTGTAGCAGTTATTCAGGCCTACGTATTTGTCCTTCTTCTAAGCCTCTACCTCCAAGAAAACGTCTAATGGCCCACCAAGCACACGCATACCACATAGTTGACCCCAGCCCCTGACCTCTCACAGGCGCAACAGCCGCCCTGCTCATAACCTCAGGCCTTGCTATATGATTCCACTTTAACTCCGTCACCCTCATAATTTTAGGCACCGCCCTTCTTCTTCTGACTATATATCAATGATGACGAGACATCATCCGTGAAGGCACCTTTCAAGGACACCACACGCCACCGGTTCAAAAAGGCCTACGGTACGGAATAATCCTTTTTATTACATCTGAAGTTTTCTTCTTTCTAGGATTCTTCTGAGCCTTCTACCACTCCAGCCTTGCTCCCACCCCTGAGCTAGGCGGATGCTGACCACCAACAGGAATTACAACACTGGACCCCTTTGAAGTTCCTCTGCTTAACACAGCAGTTCTCTTAGCCTCCGGTGTAACAGTCACCTGAGCCCACCATAGCATCACAGAGGGAAACCGAGTAGAAGCAATCCAATCTTTATTTTTGACCATTCTCCTAGGATTCTACTTCACCATTCTCCAAGCTATGGAATACTACGAAGCCCCATTTACAATTGCAGATGGAGTCTATGGCTCCACATTCTTCGTAGCCACAGGATTCCACGGCCTTCATGTAATTATTGGCTCAACTTTCCTTGCAGTTTGTCTACTTCGCCAAGTCCAATACCACTTCACATCATCCCACCACTTTGGGTTTGAAGCAGCAGCCTGATACTGACACTTCGTAGACGTAGTCTGACTCTTCCTCTATGTCTCTATTTACTGATGAGGCTCCTAATCTTTTTAGTACAGATAGTATATTTGACTTCCAATCAAAAAGCCTTGGTTAAACCCCAAGAATAGATAATTTTTCTCGTTCCAACCATATTAACAATTGCCACACTTCTCTCTTTGATCCTCACAATAGTTTCATTTTGACTTCCTCAAATAACCCCGGACCATGAAAAAACCTCCCCCTACGAATGCGGCTTTGACCCCCTCGGGTCCGCCCGCCTGCCCTTCTCCCTTCGATTCTTCCTGATCGCCATCTTGTTTCTACTTTTTGACCTAGAAATCGCCCTTCTTCTTCCTCTCCCATGGGGAGATCAACTACCCTCCCCCCAAACCACATTTATTTGAGCTTCCATCGTGCTGATTCTACTCACACTAGGCCTGATTTATGAATGACTCCAGGGGGGCTTAGAATGAGCTGAATAGTTAATTAGTTTAAAGAAAATACTTGGTTTCGACCCAAGAGCTTGCAGTTAAAGTCCGCAATTACCTAATGACCCCCACACACTATGCTATCTCCTCAACCTTTATTTTAGGACTGACCGGCCTCGCGTTCCACCGAACCCACCTCCTATCAGCACTTCTATGCCTTGAAGCCATAATACTATCCCTGTATCTGGCTTTATCAGTCTGAAGCCTCCAACTTGATTCCACCAACTCCTCAGCTGCCCCAATGCTCCTTTTAGCATTTTCAGCTTGTGAAGCAAGCACCGGGCTAGCCCTTTTAGTCGCCACTTCACGGACTCATGGGTCAGACCGCCTTAACAGCCTTAACCTCCTACAATGCTAAAAATTTTAATTCCTACCGTAACCCTTCTATTTGCAACCTGAACAACACCTCACAAATGACTTTGACCTATGGCCCTCTCCCATAGTCTAGTCATCGCCCTAGTAAGCTTCACCCTACTAAAAAACCTAGCAGAAACGGGATGAAACTCTTTAGGACCTTACTTTGGAATAGACCCCCTATCTACACCCCTCATCGTACTGACCTGCTGACTACTCCCTTTAATAATCCTAGCCAGCCAGAACCATACAAAAACAGAACCAGAAAACCGCCAACGAATGTATATTTCTCTCCTTACATCTCTACAAATTTTTCTTATTATAGCCTTTAGTGCCACCGAAATTATCATATTCTACATTATATTTGAAGCCACCCTAATCCCGACCCTTATCCTTATTACACGCTGAGGAAATCAAACAGAACGATTAAATGCGGGGGCTTATTTTTTATTTTATACACTAGCTGCTTCTTTACCCCTTCTTGTTGCCCTTATGGTCCTACAAAATAGCACAGGCACCTTGTCAATCCTGATTATGCAATATGCCCCGCCCATAGAAATAAGCTCCTACTCGGCTAAAATTTGATGAGTAGCATGTTTAGCCGCCTTCCTAGTGAAAATGCCCCTGTATGGGGTTCACCTTTGACTGCCTAAAGCACACGTAGAGGCCCCAATTGCAGGCTCAATAGTTCTAGCAGCCGTCCTGCTAAAACTGGGGGGCTACGGAATGATCCGAATAATGATTATGCTAGAACCCGCAACCAAAGAACTCAGCTACCCCTTCATTATCTTCGCCCTATGAGGAGTAATCATAACAAGTTCAATTTGTCTCCGACAAACGGACCTAAAAGCCCTAATCGCTTACTCCTCCGTTAGCCACATAGGACTAGTAGCTGCAGCAATTCTTACCCAAACCCCCTGAGGCCTTTCAGGGGCAGTAATCCTTATAATTGCCCACGGGTTGACATCCTCTGCCTTATTCTGCCTGGCCAACACAAACTATGAGCGAACTCACACCCGAACCATACTAGTGGCCCGAGGCATACAAATCCTGCTACCCTTAATAACAGCGTGATGACTAATTGCCAGCATTGCTAACCTAGCACTCCCACCTCTTCCAAACCTAATCGGAGAACTCATGATTTTAGTCTCCCTATTTGATTGATCACCATGAACTCTTCTACTAACCGGACTAGGAACTCTAATTACAGCCGCTTACTCCCTCTATATATTCTTAATAACTAACCGGGGCCCAACACCCCCACACCTCACATCTCTAGACCCCTCCCACTCACGAGAACACCTTCTCATGGCTCTCCACTTACTTCCACTAATTTTGCTGGCCGCCAAGCCTCAAATCATTTTTAGAACAACAAAAGTAGATATAGTTTAATTAAAACGTTAGGATGTGGACCTAAAAAAAGGGTTAAAGTCCCTCTATTTACCGAGAGAGGCCTAAATGGGGCAAAGAAAACTGCTAACCTTCTAACCCTTGGTTAAAACCCAAGGCTCACTCGCCGTTAGTAAAGGATAATAGCCATCCACTGGTCTTAGGCACCAGGCACTCTTGGTGCAAATCCAAGTACTAACTCATTATTGCACACATTATTCAAAATTTTTTGAACACTTACGTCCCCCTACTAACAGCATGGTGCTACCTTCTTATCTTCTTCGCACTTCTGTTTCCTCTTGCCGCTTCTCTCCTACCCAACCTATTCAACCCTCAACAAGACACCGACCGAATTATGACAGCCATTAAGCTGGCATTCTTAACTAGCCTCGTACCCGCACTTTTCCACTTAAAACTAGGCACCGAAATAACTGTTGACCTCCTGGAGTGACTCAAACCCCAATCCTTTCACACCACTATTCACCTCTACCTCGACTCATACTCTATTGTTTTTACACCAATCGCGCTATTCGTCACATGGTCCATCCTTGAATTCTCTACATGGTATATGCACAACGACCCTAACGTCAACTTATTCTTTAAGTATCTCTTAATCTTCTTGATTACAATACTTATCCTAGTTACAGCAGGCAACTTCATTCAACTTTTTATTGGCTGAGAAGGGGTGGGAATCATGTCTTTTCTTTTAATTGGGTGATGATTTTCCCGAGCAAACGCTAACACCGCTGCCATGCAAGCAGTCCTCTACAATCGAATTGGGGATATCGGATTCCTAATAGCCCTCGCATGCATAGCAATCCAATTCAACTCCTGAGATTTAATTCAAGTATTTACCCACGCAGAACACTTCAATTCAACCCTCCTGACCATAGGCCTCATTCTCGCCGCAACAGGAAAATCAGCCCAATTTGGCCTCCACCCATGACTTCCTGCCGCTATGGAAGGCCCAACACCAGTATCGGCCCTCCTGCACTCCAGCACCATGGTTGTCGCTGGAATCTTCCTCCTAATCCGAACAGCCCCACTTCTAGAAAACAACCAAACAGCCCTGACAGTCTGCCTCTGCCTAGGAGCACTTACCACCTTCTTTACCGCCACCTGCGCCCTCACCCAAAATGACTTAAAAAAAATTATTGCTTTCTCAACATCCAGTCAACTCGGACTGATAATAGTTACAATTGGAATTAATCAACCCCAACTTGCCTTCTTCCACGTCTGCACACATGCCTTCTTCAAAGCAATACTCTTCCTGTGCTCTGGCTCCATCATCCACAGCCTAAACGACGAGCAAGACATCCGTAAAATAGGAGGTCTTCACAAGTACATGCCAGTAACCTCCTCCTGCTTTACCATTGGAAGCCTCGCCCTCACCGGAACCCCGTTCCTGGCAGGATTTTACTCAAAAGATGCTATTATTGAAGCCATACTCACTTCCAACATCAACGCCTGTGCCCTCCTCCTCACCCTTATTGCTACATCCTTTACAGCTGTCTACAGCCTCCGACTTGTGTTCCACGTAGTCCTTGGATACCCGCGATTTAACCCCCTCTCCCCTATTAACGAAAACTGCCCCGCCTCCATCAACCCTATTAAACGACTGGCATGAGCCAGCATTATTGGAGGACTAGTAATTATCTCCAACATCCCCCCAGTAAAAACACCCGTTATAACCTTACCCCTAGCACTTAAACTAGCAGCCCTAGCCGTCACAATCCTGGGCCTCGTCGTGGCACTAGAACTAGCCTCAACTTCAACTAAACAACTCAAAACCCGCCCAAACCCCAAATTTTCACACTTCTCTATTATGCTAGGTTTCTTCCCAATGATTGTTCACCACTCCACCCCAAAACTTATTATGGCCTTTGCACAGGCCATCGCAGGCCAAATAATTGACCAGAACTGACTGGAAAAAACAGGCCCAAAGGCCGTCACCTCTCTCAACCGGCCTATGATCTCAACCACAAGCGACGCTCAGCGCGGACAAATTAAATCCTACCTAACAGTCTTCTTCCTTTCTTTCATTTTTACGGCCATCCTAGCTTTCCTGGCACTCTACTAAACTGCTCGAACCGCCCCACGACTTAGTCCTCGGACTACATGCAACACAACAATAAGGGTTAAAAGAAGAGCCCCCACAGTAATCCCCAGCATCCCACCCCCGGAAGAATAAATTAAACTAACCCCTCAGACGTCCCCACGAGAAACAGAAAACTCTGACATATCATCTACAGTGACCCAAGAGACCCCATACCAGCTCTCTAACAAATACCCCCCTCCTATCACTACTCCTAAAAAGTAAACTGCTGCACAACCCAATACCCCTGGACTCCCTAAACCTTCAGGGTAGGGCTCAGCAGCCAATGCCGCTGAGTATGCAAATACAACCAACATTCCCCCTAAATAAATTAAAAACAAAATTAAAGATAAGAAGGTCCCCCCATGACCTAACAAAATCACACACCCCATACTTGCCACTAATACCAGCCCAAGAGCGGCAAAAAAGGGAGAAGGATTAGAAGAAACTACAACCAATCCAACAACTAGTCCTACTAAAAATAGAAAATTAAGAAAAAACATGGTTTTACCTTGGACTCTAACCAAGAACTAAGGCTTGAAAAACCAACGTTATACTTTAACTAGAAAAACTCTAATGGCCCCCCTTCGAAAAACCCACCCACTTTTAAAAATTGTAAACGACTCCCTCATCGACCTCCCATCACCCGCTAACATTTCAGCCTGATGAAACTTTGGCTCCCTATTAGGAGTCTGTCTCATTACACAAATCCTCACAGGCTTATTTCTTGCCATACATTACACCCCTGATGTTGAATCCGCATTCAACTCAGTTGCCCATATCTGCCGAGATGTTAACTACGGATGGCTCTTACGAAACCTCCATGCAAACGGCGCTTCATTCTTCTTCTTCTGCCTTTATTTTCATATTGGCCGAGGACTTTACTACGGCTCCTACCTAAACACAGAAACATGAAACATTGGGGTTATCCTTTTCCTTCTAGTTATAATGACAGCATTCGTAGGCTACGTCCTCCCCTGAGGACAGATATCATTCTGAGGGGCCACAGTCATTACAAACCTGCTTTCTGCCATCCCATACATTGGAACCACCCTGGTAGAATGAATTTGAGGGGGGTTCTCAGTAGACAATGCCACCCTAACACGGTTCTTCACCTTCCACTTCTTATTTCCCTTCGTTATTGTAGCAGCCACAGTACTTCACCTTCTTTTCCTCCACGAAACCGGATCCAATAACCCCCTCGGGCTCAACTCTAACGTAGACAAAATCTCCTTCCACCCCTACTTCTCTTACAAGGATCTTCTTGGATTCGCCATCATACTTATTCTTCTTACCACCATTGCGCTATTCTCCCCAAACCTCTTAGGAGACCCAGACAATTTCACCCCTGCCAACCCCATAGTTACCCCACCCCACATCAAGCCAGAATGGTACTTCCTATTTGCATATGCCATCCTTCGATCCATCCCTAACAAGCTAGGAGGAGTTATTGCCCTCTTAGCATCTATCCTTATCTTAATAACAACCCCCTTCCTCCACACATCTAAATTCCGGGGACTAAACTTCCGCCCCGCCTCCCAATTCCTCTTCTGAACCCTAATTGCAAACGTAATCATCCTCACATGAATCGGAGGAATACCAGCAGAACAGCCTTTTATTATTATTGGCCAACTAGCCTCGTGTCTCTACTTTTCTCTCTTCCTCCTCCTATTCCCCATCTCAGCTTGAGTTGAAAACAAAGCCCTCAACTGAACCTGCAACTGTAGCTCAGCGCCAGAGCCCCGCCCTTGTAAGCCGGCCGTCGAAGGTTAAAATCCCTCCATTTGCTTTCGTTTTATAGATATGAATTCAAGGACATATATGTATTATCACCATTAACTTACATTAACCATTTATAGATATGAATTCAAGGACATATATGTATTATCACCATTAACTTACATTAACCATTTATAGATATGAATTCAAGGACATATATGTATTATCACCATTAACTTACATTAACCATTTATAGATATGAATTCAAGGACATATATGTATTATCACCATTAACTTACATTAACCATTTATAGATATGAATTCAAGGACATATATGTATTATCACCATTAACTTACATTAACCATTTCATAGGTTTAGTAATAATTTATTTTAGTGTACATTAAACATAAAAGTAAATCCAACCATTAAAATTTTTTAAAAAGACGAAATTTAAGACCTAACATAAATAATTAACTAGTATATATACACCAGGACTCAACATCCTATTTAAAATAGTTATTTAATGTAGTAAAATACTTGCATCCAGCTCATACCTTAATGCCCACGGTTATTGATGGTCAAGGACAGTAATTGTGGGGGTTTCTACTAATGAACTATTCCTGGCATTTGGTTCCTACTTCAGGGCCATGTTTTTATATTATTCCTCACTCTTTCCTTGACGCTTGCATAAGTTAATGGTGGAAACCATACGACTCGTTACCCAGCAAGCCGAGCGTTCACTCCATCGTGCAAGGGGTTTTCTTTTTTTGTCTTCCTTTCATTTGGCATTTCAGAGTGCACACGGGAATAAAAAATAAGGTTGAACATTTTCTTGCCCGTAAGAAATAGTATCCATGATAAAAAGACTTTGACAGAAGGTTTGCATAACTGATATCAAGAGCATAATGATGAACTCCAATGATCTCTTCCTACTGAGTGCCCCCTTAGAGGTTTCTCGACGTTAAACCCCCCTACCCCCCTAAACTCCAGAGTTCTCTATTATCCTGCAAACCCCCGAAAACAGGGAGAACCCCGGACGTTAAAAACCTCCCTTTTAATAAACGTTCTATATAACATTATACATCTCTGCTAAGAATTTTTAATAAAAAACCCCCCTAAACTCCAGAGTTCTCTATTATCCTGCAAACCCCCGAAAACAAGGAGAACCCCGGACGTTAAAAACCACCCTTTTAATAAACGTTCTATATAACATTATACATCTCTGCTAAGAATTTTTAATAAAAAACCCCCCTAAACTCCAGAGTTCTCTATTATCCTGCAAACCCCCGAAAACAAGGAGAACCCCGGACGTTAAAAACCACCCTTTTAATAAACGTTCTATATAACATTATACATCTCT